TTTTCATAACAATTTTTATTAGAAATGAATTTTGCAACATTTGACTTCGTACCACTGAAAGATTTAGCCGAATACTTAAAAAATAGCCCAAAAAGTGAAATGAATGCTGGTATAATTGGTTTATATGGATCGTTCCTGGTTGAGACCAAATATCAAAATGACATTGCCATAAATAGATAAAATAGTATTTCCATTTATTTATCAAAAGAGGAGTATTCTTTGAAACCAGAATGGATTTTCCTTGATATCTAACATAATGGATGAAAGGATCCTTGAAGAATGATAAGGTATAGTAAAAATCCTTAGCAAATACTTCTACAAAATGTTCTATTTTTTCATAGAAAAAAATTCGCTCAAAAAAAACGCTAAAATATTTTAATAGTAACTGAGATGATTTGTTACGTAGAAAAAGAAAGATAGATTCATATTCCCGTACATATAAATTATATAAGAACAAGAAAAATCTTGGATTACTTTTTGAAAAAAAAGTAGAAATCCATTTTTTTGGAGTAAAAAGACTATTCCAATTACAATAGTAATAAAAAAACAATCTTAATAAATGAAAGAAAGAAACATCTTTTATCCAATATCGAAGGATTTGAACCAAGATTTCCAGATGGATAGGATAGGGTATTCGTATATCTGACTTATGATTTAAATATATAAATTTATCTTCGAAAAAGGGAAAAATGGAATGAATTGATCGCAAATTATTAGAAGATTTTATGATTTCTAACTCCTTTAAGGAAGGGATAAATAATTGTAGGGAAAATAGAATCTCCACGACGACAACAAAACCTTCGAATATTTTTTGAGAATAAAAATTATTATTATAACCCCAAAAAGGATTTTTGTTAGAATCATTAGCAAAAATGATCAAATGAGTCTGTTGATACATTCGAGTAATTAAACGTTTTACAATTAGTAAACTAAATTTTTTGTTATAACCTACATTTTTTTCTACAAAAATGGACCCATGACCATAAACGAGTCCATAAATATACTCCCGAAAAAAAAGCGGGTATAGGATGTCCTGGTGGCGAGATCTATGGAGTTCTAAATATATTCGATATTCCTCCATTTAAAAAAGTCTATTCGGTCAAACAAAGAATCAGAGATTCGTTGGATTATCAAATGATACATAGTGCGATACGGTCAAAACAGGGAATTCTATATAGATATATATCTATATAGATAGGTACCTAGAAAACAAGTAAAACCCATCAACGGACTCTCTCTAATCGCTTTTTCCACCTAATTTTTATTATAGGAGAACAAGCTAGTTAGGAATCCTTTATTTTTTTTTCAACCCAATCGCTCTTTTGATTTTGGAAAAAAATATCTTTATCAATATACTCTTTCTTTTACACATTTATCGCTACTCCAAAATATAATGAAAATAGCTATATAGTTAGGACTCATAAAAAAAAAATAAAAAATAATCCATTCACAGGAAAAGCTTTTCCCACATCAAGCACTAACCTCTTTTTAACGTACAATTAGATGGGGTAATCATTCCAATAAAAAAAAAAAAGAAATGAAAGCTCGTTGCTTTTTGTTTCCCTATTCTAATTGGAGCCGCAAAGCTCTATCCTTTTATTAATTAAACCCAACTACATTTTTTTGTTCCGAGCCAAGAATTCAAACAAAAATTTGGGCCGGATCAAATAAAAATGAAATATTTTTAGAATTCTTCATTGATACGACATGCTACTTTTTCCATTCATTCCTTTCTGGATCAGTCGTGGTTTTACAAACTCTACCGATGATATGTACGAACCAATTGCTTCATAGAAATGTGTAAAAAATAGAGTCGCTCTTAAAAGCCGAGTACTCTACCATTGAGTTAGCAACCCCAATACAATTTATTCACGATCGGATTTTATTTATTTGATACACGGTTGTCAATATTAGTATTGAAAAAAGAATACAATGGAAAAAACAAACGAATTCAAAATGATAAAATATAATATTAGTGAAATATAAATATTTCATTTTTTTATTTTCTATTTTGAATTCTATTATTATGTTATAATTATTTATAACAAAAATTCTTTAAATATAAAAAGAAATATGAAAATATAAATTTCATATAGAAATAGAAAAAAAAATGGAGCAACCTCCCTACTATGTAAAATTCACATCGAAAAACGAAATAGCCGTTTTGTTTTCCCTTAGAAATTGTACTAACTCTTTTAGTAAAATCTCGTCTGCTTAATACCTTTCTATTCCAATACAAAACAAAAAATATACATTCAAATATATATATACAATAAGTATCTTTGTATTGTATTCGGCCCAATCTTTTCCTAAAAGGATTGGGCCGAGTTTAATTGCAATTGATAGAACAAACGATAATTACTAAATTACAAAGTATCCACTGCTGCGAATTCAAATTTGATCTCCTTCCATACTTCACAAGCAGCAGCTAATTCAGGACTCCATTTGCTAGCCTCACGGATAATTTCATTACCTTCACGAGCAAGATCACGTCCTTCAT